CGTAATCTCAGCATTCAATGTGTATTCCTAAATAATCTAATTTTTCAATTATTCAACCATTTCATTTTACCAAGTTCAACGTTAGCCAGATTAGTCAACATTTATATGTTTCGATGCAACAACAAGATGTTATTTGTAACAAGTAGTTTTGTTGGTTGGTTAATTGGTCACATTTTATTCATGAAATGGGTTGGCTTGGTATTATTCTGGATACGGCAAAATCATTCGATTCGATCTAATAATAAGTACCTTGTGTCAGAATTGAGAAATTCTATGGCTCGAATCTTTAGTATTCTCTTATTTATCACCTGTGTCTACTATTTAGGCAGAATGCCGTCGCCTATTGTCACTAAGAAACTGAAAGAAACCTCAGAAACGGAAGAAAGGGGAGAAAGAAAAGAAGAAAACGATGTAGAAACAACTTACGAAGAAGACAAAGATAGCCCAGACTACAAGGATTTTTATCTTGATACTCATCAAGATAATTGGGAATTGGTAAAACTTAACTTAAAAAAAGAAGATAAAAATGAAAAAAATTCTTTTTGGTTTGAAAAACCTATTGTAACTTTTCTTTTCGATTATAAACGATGGAATCGACCGTATAGATATATAAAAAATGATCGATTTGAAAATGCTATACGGAATGAAATGTCACAATATTTTTTTTATATATGCCCAAGTGATGGAAAACAAATAATATCTTTTACATATCCACCAAGTTTATCGACTTTTTCAGAAATGATAGAACGAAAAATTTCTTTGTACACGACAGAAAAACTATCCCACGAAGACTTGTATAATTATTGGGTTCATACCAATGAACAAAAAAAATACAACTTGAACAATGAATTGATAAGTCGAATAAAAATTCTAGAAAAAGAGAAGGGATCTCTTGCTTTAGATATGCTAGAAAAAAGGACCAGATTATGCGATGATGAGAATGAACAAGAATACTTGCCAAAAAGGTATGATCCTTTTTTGAATGGACCTTATCGAGGAACAATAAAAAAATGGGATTCACGTGCAATCATGAACGATTTAATAACTTCCACAGCGGATTCCGTAGAAATGTTTTGGATAAATAAGATTCATGGTCTCTTTCATAATGATTCTCGAGAATTAGAACATCAAAAGAATATGTTTGGCTTTAGCGGGAAATTTTTATTGAATTCGATTGGGAATTCCTTAACCTCAATCGATGAATTATCTTTTGAACACGCACGACGAATTGATTCAGAAAGTCAAGCAAAATCTTTGAAATTTATATTCGATGTAATTTCAACTGATCCAAACGATCTAACAACAATTAGAAGGAAATCTATTGGAATGGAAGAAATCAGTAAAAGGGTTTCTCGTTGGTCATACAAATTGACAGACGATTTAGAAGAAGAGGAAGAAGAAAATGAAGAAGAATCGACGGAAGATCCCGAAATTCGTTTAAGAAAAGGCAAACGCGTGGTAATTTATACTGATAACGGTCAGAGTACTAATTCCAGTACTAGTAATAATAATACTAGTAATAATAGCACTAATGATGAAGAAGAGGAAGTGGCTTTGATACGTTACTCACAACAATCCGATTTTCGCCGAGGTATAATCAAAGGATCCATGCGTGCTCAAAGACGTAAAACAGTTATTTGGGAAATGTTTCAAGCAAATGTGCATTCTCCACTTTTTTTTGATCGCATAGACAAAACATTTTATTTTTCGTTTTTTGATATCTCTAAAATGATTAATCACATTTTTAGGAATTGGGTAGGGGAAAACCCAGAATTGCAAATTTCTTATTTTGAGAAGGAAGAGACAAAAGAAAAGGAGAAAACAAACGAAGAGAAAGAAGAAGAAAATGAACGAATAGCAATATCAGAAGCTTGGGATACCTTTATATTTACTCAAGCAATAAGAGGTTTAATGTTAGTAACCCAATCTTTTCTTAGAAAATACGTTATATTACCTTTATTGATAATAGCTAAAAATATTGGTCGTATGTTATTATTGCAATTCCCTGAATGGTACGAGGATTTGAAGGAATGGAATAAAGAAATGCATGTTAAATGTACCTATAATGGGGTTCAATTATCAGAAACAGAATTTCCCCAAAATTGGTTAACAGACGGTATTCAGATAAAGATTCTATTTCCTTTCCGTCTGAAACCTTGGCGAAGATCTAAAGTACGATCTCATCATAGAGATAGAGATCAGAAAATAAGGAAAAAGGAGAAAAAAGACAATTTTTGTTTTTTAACAGTTTGTGGAAGGGAAGCAGAACTACCTTTTGGGTCTCCCCGAAAACGACCTTCTTTTTTTGAACCCATTTTTAACGAACTCGAAAAAAAAACGATAAAAGCGAAAAGGCAATTTTTTCAAGTTATAAGGGTTTTAAAAGAAAGAAGAAAAGGTTTTATAAAAGTTTCAAAAGAAAAAACAAGAATAGTTCTAGTTATAAACCTAATAATGAAAGAACTTGAAAAAGTAAACCCCATTTTCTTATTGAAATCGAGAAAGGTAAAAGTATATGAATCGAATGAAAACGAAAAAGATTCCAATATAAATAATAAGATTATCCGAAAATCGACCATTCGAATTCGATCCGCGAATTGTGTAAATGAAAATTATTCACTCATAGAAACAAAAATGAAAGATCTTGCTAATAAGACAATCACAATTAGGACTCAAATAGAAGGAATCACAAAAGGCAAGAAAAAAATAGTTCGAGCTTGTGATGATAAAAGATCGGAATCAAAGAAGGATATTTGGCAAATATTCAAAAGAAAAAATATCCGAGTAATACGTAAATCACATTATTTTATGAAATCCTTCGTTGAAAAAATATACATGGATATATTACTATGTATCATTAAGATTCCAAGGATCAATGCACAACTTTTCTTTGAATCAACAAAAAAAATTATCAACAAATCCATTTCCAACGCTGAAACAAATCAAGAAGGAATTGAGAAAACAAATCAAAATACAATGAACTTTATTTCGACTATAAAAAATCTGTTTTCTAATTTTTCTAATACTAATATTAGTAATAAAAATATTAGGAATAATAATTGTGACTTATCTTCTTTGTCTCAAGCCTATGTATTTTACAAATTATCACAAAATCAATTACTTAACAGATATCATTTGAAATCTGTACTTCAATATCACCACACCTATCCTTTTCTTAGGGATATAATCAAGAATTATTGTACGACACGAGGAATATTTGATTCCAAACCAAGGCAAAAAAAAATTCATAAGTCTGGAATGAATAAATGGAAAAATTGGTTAAGGGGTCATTATCAATACAATTTATCTCAGACCAAGTGGGATCACTTAGTACCGAAAAAATGGCGAAATAGAGTCAATCAATGTCGTACGATTCAAAAGAAAGACTCAATGAAATTAGATTTATATAAAAAAGAAAAAGACCAATTAATTCATTATACGAAACAAAATTACTATGCAGTGGACTCATCGATAAGTCAAAAAGAAAAATGGAAAAAACATTACGGATATGATCTTTTGTCATATAAATATATAAATTATGAGAATAGTAAGGACTCGTATATTTCTGGATCAACATTACAAGTGGAGGACCAAAAAATTCCATATAATTTCAATACAAATACACTGAAATCCGAATCATTTTATAGATTGATAAGTATATCTATTAGTGATTATCTAGAAAAAAGATCTATTATTGATATGGACAAAAATATGGATAGAAAATTTTTTGATTGTAGAATTCTCCATTTTTGTCTTAGAAATAATATCGATATTGAGACCTGGGCCAATACGCATACCGGCACCAAGATTCATAAAAATGCTAAAACTGAAACTCAAAATTCTCAAAAATTTGAAAAAAAGGATCCTTTTTCTTTTACGATTCATCACAAAATCAACCCATCCAATCAAAAAAAATATTTTTTTGATTGGATAGGAATGAATCAAGAAAGGTTATATCATACCATATCAAATTTAGAACCTTGGTTTTTCCCAGAATTTGTACTACTTTTTGATGTGTATAAGATTAACCCGTGGATCATACCAATCAAATTACTTATTTTTGATTTTAGTTTCTATGAAAAAAATATTAGTCAAAATGAAAAGATCGACATAAATAAAAAAAAAAATCTTTCTATATTAGCTAATCAAAAAGAATATCTTGAATTAGAAAATTCCAACCAAAAAAAAAACAAACAACAAGGTCAAGGAGATTTTGTATCAGATCTAGGAAAACAAAACAAAAAGAAAAATCTTGAAGAAGATTACACGGGAGCAGACATTAAAAAAGGTAGAAAGAAAAAACAATTCAAGAGCAAGAAAGAAGCAGAACTGGATTTCTTCCTGAAAAAATATTTTCTTTTTCAATTAAGATGGGATGATTCCTTGAATCAAAGAATGATCAATAATATCAAGGTATATTGTCTCCTACTTAGACTGATAGATCCAAGAGAAATTGCTATATCCTCAATTCAAAGAGGAGAGATGCATCTGGATGTAATGTTGATTCAGAAAGACCTAACTCTTACAGAATTGATAAAAAGAGGAATATTTATTATCGAACCAATTCGTTTATCTATGAAAAAGGATGGAAAATCTATTATATATCAAACCATAGGTATTTCATTGGTTGATAAGAATAAGCGCCAAACTAATGGAAAATGCATAATAAAAGGTGGATATGTTGAAAAAAAGAATTTTGATGGATCCATTGCACAACACAGCAATATGCTTGTGAATAGAAACAGAAATAATTTGGATTTCCTTGTTCCCGAAAATATTCTATCTCCCAGACGTCGTAGAGAATTTAGAATTTTAATTTGTTTCAATTCCCGGAATTGGAATGTTGTGAATCGAAATCCACTATTTTGCAATCAAAACAACATAAAAAAATGGGGACAATTTTTAAACGGGGAAAAGCATCTTAATACAGGTGCAAATAAATTCATTAAATTCAAATCGTTTCTTTGGCCCAATTATCGATTAGAAGATTTAGCTTGTATGAATCGTTATTGGTTTGATACCAATAACGGTAGTCATTTCAGTATGTCAAGAATACATATGTATCCACGATTCAGAATTAGTTAATAGTATATTTCCTATATATCTATCGCATGTCATATTCGGTGGATAAAAACCGAAAGATATACACATACACCATGTTACATTCTGATAAATGTATCATCCCTTTCTATCCAAATCAAATTTGTAATTTGATTTGGATAAATTTGGATAAAATTAATATAAATTTTAAAGTAGTGTATATGAAGAAATCCAAATTTTTTTGTACTAGATTCAAATAACTGGAACTAACTGGTATAATACTAATTAGTATCTTTCTTGATCGGTAAAATCCACGAAAAAGAAAAAAATAGAAAAATGGGTTTTTTATGGTCAAAAATGCATTCATCTTAGCTATTCGACAAGAAAAAGAAAAAAACTGCGGATCTGTTGAATTTCAAGTATTCAGTTTTACGGATAAGATACGGAGACTCACTTCACATTTGGAATTACATAAAAGAGATTTTTTATCACAAAGGGGCCTACGGAAAATTCTGGGAAAACGTCAACGGCTACTGGATTATTTGTCAAAGAAAAATAGAGTACGTTATAAGAAATTAATTGGTCAATTAGGTATTCGGGAGTCAAAAACTCGTTAATTTTAAGGTTGGTTTGCATTTTTTTCTTTAGTTATTAGTAGTTATTAACTTTTTCATTTTGATGAACTTCGTTTGATAAATTCATGGAATAATGAATTAAGGAAGAAAAGATATGACTGTACCGGCTACAAGAAAAGATCTCATGATAGTTAATATGGGTCCTCATCACCCATCAATGCATGGTGTTCTTCGACTGATCGTTACTCTTGATGGTGAAGATGTTATTGACTGTGAACCCGTATTGGGTTATTTACACAGAGGGATGGAAAAAATAGCAGAAAATCGAACAATTATACAATATTTGCCTTATGTAACACGGTGGGATTATTTAGCTACTATGTTCACAGAAGCAATAACAGTAAATGCACCAGAACGATTGGAAAGTGTTCAAGTACCTAAAAGAGCCAGTTACATTAGAGTCATTATGCTGGAATTGAGTCGTATAGCTTCTCATTTATTATGGCTTGGGCCCTTTATGGCGGATATCGGCGCACAGACTCCCTTTTTCTATATTTTCAGAGAAAGGGAATTGTTATATGATCTATTCGAAGCTGCTACGGGTATGCGAATGATGCATAATTATTTCCGTATTGGGGGGGTTGCTGCTGATCTGCCTTATGGCTGGATAGATAAATGTTTGGATTTCTGTGATTATTCTTTAACAGGAATTGCTGAATATCAAAAACTTATTACACGGAATCCCATTTTTTTGGAACGAGTTGAAGGAGTGGGCATTATTGGTGGAGAAGAAGCAATAAATTGGGGTTTATCAGGGCCGATGTTACGTGCTTCTGGAATACAATGGGATCTTCGTAAAGTTGATAGTTATGAGTGTTACAATAAATTCGATTGGAAAGTCCAATGGCAAAAAGAAGGAGATTCACTAGCTCGTTATTTAGTCCGAATCGGTGAAATGAAGGAATCTATAAAAATTATTCAACAGGCTCTAGAAGGAATTCCTGGGGGACCCTATGAAAATTTAGAAGTCCGGCGCTTTGATAGAGCAAAAAATTCCGAATGGACTAATTTTGAATATAGATTTATTACTAAAAAACTTTCACCCAATTTTGAATTGTCGAAACAAGAACTTTATGTAAGAGTAGAAGCCCCAAAAGGAGAATTAGGAATTTATTTGATAGGAGATAGTAGTGTTTTCCCCTGGAGATGGAAAATTCGCCCACCTGGTTTTATCAATTTGCAAATTCTCCCTCAATTAGTTAAAAGAATGAAATTGGCCGATATCATGACGATACTAGGTAGTATAGATATCATTATGGGAGAAGTTGATCGTTGAAATGATAATTGATACGACAGAAGTAGAAGTACAAGCTATCAATTCTTTTTCTAGATTGGAATCCTTAAAAGAAGTTTATGGACTCATATGGATCTTTGTTCCCATTTTAACCCTTCTATTAGGAATCACAATAGGGGTCCTAGTAATTGTGTGGTTAGAAAGAAAAATATCCGCAGCAATACAACAACGTATTGGGCCTGAATATGCCGGTCCGTTGGGAATTCTTCAAGCTCTAGCAGATGGGATCAAATTACTTTTAAAAGAGGACCTACTTCCATCTAGAGGAGATATTCGTTTGTTTAGCGTGGGACCGTCTATAGCGGTCATATCAGTTCTACTAAGTTATTTAGTAATTCCTTTTGGATATCGCCTTATTTTAGCCGATCTCAGTATAGGTGTTTTTTTATGGATCTCCATTTCAAGTATTGCTCCTATTGGATTTCTTATGTCAGGATATGGATCGAACAATAAATATTCCTTTTTAGGTGGTCTACGGGCTGCTGCTCAATCTATTAGTTATGAAATACCATTAACTCTATGTGTATTATCAATATCTCTACGTGTGATTCGTTGGAACATTATTATTTTCCCTTCTCTCTAGAAATAAAGTAAAGAGGTTGAATATATTGAATGGATATTTTCATTTTTTATTCATCATTAGGGTTGATGAGTTAAACTAGATAGTTATATGAGTAAAATCAAACTGCTTAGAAATTTTCAGTAAGAAGAGAAAATCTCATTCCCTATGTACAAGAATATAAACATAAGCAGTATATAAACTGTTTACCCCAAGATTAAGATTCTTTGACTAATTCTCATATCTTGAAGCGGGTACAAAAGATCAACGTATGGGGGTTCTACTACTTTTTTATATGTATTACCATACGGGGGATCAATCAAAAATCAGTGAACAGTTAGGAACACCAAGGTACACAAAAGATTAGTAATGGAGATAATATAAGGTATCAAAAAACGGTATTTTTATATAAAACTTTGGATAAAACGAATCATAATGGGGACTTTAAGTTGGTAGAAATGACCAAGCAGTACTTCCCCACGATTCCGATCTAGAGTATGCTCCTATTCACTGATTAAAGAAATAACTATCAAAAACGAATTAATCCTTTATTTTTTTTTTTTCAGAGTACCCTCCCTCTGAGAAAGAAGAACAGGAACAAAAGAAATAGAATTAAAAAATAGAATGAGAAAAATGAATAAATAATAATACAAAAGATCTTTATTTATTATTTTCCCCATCCATATCTATACATAACATATAGAATTCTTATCATGAATTTTGAATTAATATCCAATTCTTTCTTTATAGTTATTGATAGAACATATTTATAGAACATATTTATTGATATAACGAGTATTTTATTAAAAGATTAAGTTATTACCAAACAAAGAGAAATTTAAATTGTAATGGATAAGATCAATTCGGAAGCACTTTTTCTATTTGAGCAGACGGAATTTCATTGGTCTAATTTTTGGCTTCCCGATGTATATTTACCATCCAAATAAGGATGAAGATAATATCGAGCAAGTCCTTACATTTATTTGTGGCCATAGAGGAGCCGTATGAAGCCGAGGTCTCATGTACGGTTTTGAAATAGCGATGCGAGCAGTGATGTTATTATCGACTATGATTATCTAACAGTTTAAGTACAGTTGATATAGTTGAGGCGCAGTCAAAATATGGATTTTTGGGGTGGAATCTGTGGCGTCAGCCTATCGGGTTTGTTGTTTTTCTAATTTCTTCTCTAGCAGAATGTGAAAGATTACCCTTCGATTTACCAGAAGCAGAGGAAGAATTAGTAGCAGGTTATCAAACAGAATATTCAGGTATCAAATACGCTTTATTTTACCTTGCTTCTTACCTAAATTTATTAGTTTCTTCATTATTTATAACAGTTCTTTACTTAGGTGGGTGGAATTTCTCTATTCCGTATATATCTATTCCTGAACTTTTCGGAATAAATCAAATGGATGGAGTCTTTGGAACGACAATTGGGATATTTATTACATTAGCTAAAGCTTATTTGTTTCTGTTCATTCCTATCGCAGCAAGATGGACTTTACCTAGAATGAGAATGGACCAGTTATTAAATCTTGGATGGAAATTTCTTTTACCTATTTCCCTGGGTAATCTATTATTGACAACTTCTTCCCAACTTGTTTCACTATAAATACTATAAATAATAGAATAAGATAACGATATTCTAGATTCATAATCGATCTCAAACAAGAGAAAGAAACATCAATTTATTCACGGAGATCCACAATATGTTCCCTATGGTGACCGGGTTCATAAATTATGGTCAACAAACAATACGAGCAGCAAGGTACATTGGTCAAAGTTTCATAATTACCTTATCCCATGCAAATCGTTTACCTGTAACTATTCAATATCCTTATGAAAAATCGATCACATCGGAGCGTTTCCGTGGTCGAATCCACTTTGAATTTGATAAATGTATTGCTTGTGAAGTATGTGTTCGTGTATGTCCCATAGATCTACCCGTTGTTGATTGGAAATTTGAAAAAAATATTAAAAAGAAACAATTGCTTAATTATAGTATTGATTTTGGGGTCTGTATATTTTGTGGTAACTGTGTCGAGTATTGTCCAACAAACTGTTTATCAATGACTGAAGAATATGAACTTTCTACTTATGATCGTCACGAATTGAATTATAAGCAAATTGCTTTGGGTCGGTTACCAATGCCAGTAATTGGAGATTACACAATTCAAACAGTTATAAATTCGACTCAAATCAAAATAGACAAGGATAACTCCCTTGATTCAAGAACGGTTACTGATTACTAAGATTTCCTTTTGATATAAAGGATCCAAACCCCCTTTTTTTTGTTGGTCAGAAATTACAAAGAATAACTATTGATTGTTGAGAATCACTCTTTGTTTTAAACTGAGAATATGGTTTAGTGATGATTTTAAAATAGAAAATTCCAACTATTCTTTTCTTTTTTCTTTTAGATAAAAATAGAAAATAGATAAAAAGAAAAGTAGGATTGGCTAATAACTTTAATAACTTTATCTATATCTACATTAATCCATATTAAGATTGAATTCAATTAGGAACCCATCATATACAAGAAAAAAAAAAATAAATAAGGGTAACACCCTTTTCTTTCCTGGACTATTTAGTAAGGTCATGAAATATTTCGACTTATTTATCTGTTATACATAATGGATTTACCTGGACCAATACACGATATACTTGTAGTATTTCTGGGATCAGTTCTTATATTAGGAGGTCTAGGAGTAGTATTATTTACCAATCCAATTTATTCTGCCTTTTCGTTGGGATTGGTTCTTGTTTGTATATCCTTATTCTATATTCTATCAAACTCCTATTTTGTAGCTGCCGCACAGCTCCTTATTTATGTAGGAGCCATAAATGTCTTAATCATATTTGCTGTTATGTTCATGAATGGTTCAGAATATTCGAACGATTCCTATTTTTGGACTGTTGGAGATGGAGTCACTTCACTGGTTTGTATAAGTATTCTTTTTTCACTAATTACTACTATCTTAGATACGTCATGGTACGGAATTCTTTGGACTACAAGATCAAATCAGATTATAGAACAGGACCTTATTAGTAACATTCAACAAATTGGAATTCATTTATCAACAGATTTTTATCTTCCGTTTGAACTCATTTCTATAATTCTTTTAGTTTCTTTGATAGGTGCAATTACTATGGCTCGTCAATAAGAAATACTTAGAATTAATACAATTATTATAAATTCGAAATCCAATGAAAAAGGGAAAGTTTTTCATTTAATCTACTGCTGATACCCTCTTTTTTCTGTAATTATTCGATTCTGGTCAATCAAATCGGTTGAATTGTTGTTCATATTGAAATGAATCGAGATTCATGAGGAGTTAGCCAATGATGTTTGAACATATACTTTTTTTGAGCGTCTACTTATTTTCTATCGGTATCTATGGATTGATCACAAGTCGAAACATGGTTAGAGCACTTATGTGTCTTGAGCTTATACTAAATTCGGTTAATATAAATCTCGTAACATTTTCTAATATATTTGATAGTCGCCAATTAAAAGGAGACATTTTCTCAATCTTTGTTATAGCCATTGCGGCTGCGGAAGCAGCTATTGGGCTAGCTATTGTTTCGTCGATTTATCGTAACAGAAAATCAACTCGTATCAATCAATCAAATTTGTTGAATAATTAGTCATAACTATCATATAAATATAAATAAAGACATAAATAATATAATAAAATAATATAAATAAAATATAGATATAAATTATTTCATTTTTTATTCTTTTTTTTATAGTAATATATTTTTATATTACTATTGAAATATTGATGATCTGTTGGCCAATGTCAATGTGAAGAGTCATATGTGTGACTTGTATAATCATGGTTGTTGAAACGGAAATCAAAGTCTCTTGGTCCTTTCTCACGAACAGATTTAGAAATATATTGATTTTTCACATTAGATTTTTTTGATAAACCATTGATTCGTCTGGTGTCTACAATACAATATAAATATATAATTCATTTCCTCCTGATTTTACTTTACCAGATCGAAAATTTTTTATGTTCAAAACTGGAATTTATAGACCCAATGTCACATTCAGTAAAAATTTATGATACATGTATAGGGTGTACTCAATGTGTACGAGCCTGCCCCACAGATGTATTGGAAATGATACCTTGGGACGGATGTAAAGCTAAGCAAATTGCTTCCGCGCCAAGAACCGAGGACTGTGTAGGTTGTAAGAGATGTGAATCTGCTTGTCCAACAGATTTTTTGAGTGTCCGCGTTTATTTATGGCATGAAACAACTCGCAGCATGGGTCTATCTTATTGATACGTTATAAAAAACTCCACTTGAATCATTTGATTCCTTTTTACCGACAAAAACCCGTACTCGAGAAAATATATTATTCCGAGCACGGGTTTTTTGGGCAAAATGTATCTTGTCTTTATCACGAGTTATTTCCCTTGGTTAACACTACTTGTAGTTTTGCCGATATTCGCGGGTTCTTCAATTTTCTTTCTTCCTCATAGGGGGAATAAGGTATTTAGGTGGTATACTATATGTATATGCTTATTAGAACTCCTTCTAACAACCTATGTGTTCTGTTATCATTTCCAATTGGATGATCCATTAATTCAATTGGAGGAGGATTTTAAATGGATAAATATTTTTGATTTTCACTGGAGACTGGGAATCGATGGACTTTCCATAGGACCTATTTTACTGACAGGATTTATCACTACTTTAGCTACTTTAGCAGCTTGGCCTGTTACTCGAAATTCGCGATTGTTCTATTTCCTGATGTTAGCAATGTACAGTGGTCAAATAGGATTATTTTCTTCTCGAGACCTTTTACTTTTTTTTCTCATGTGGGAGTTAGAATTAATTCCTGTTTACTTACTTTTATCCATGTGGGGAGGAAAGAAACGTTTGTACTCAGCTACAAAGTTTATTTTGTACACTGCGGGGGGTTCCATTTTTCTCTTAATAGGAGTTCTGGGTATGGGTTTATATGGTTCCAATGAACCGGTATTGGATTTTGAAAGATTAGCTAATCAGTCATATCCTGTGACATTAGAAATAATATTATATTTGGGCTTCCTTATTGCTTATGCTGTCAAATCGCCGATTATACCCCTACATACATGGCTACCGGATACCCATGGGGAAGCACATTACAGTACATGTATGCTTCTAGCTGGAATCTTATTAAAAATGGGAGCATATGGATTGATTCGGATCAATATGGAATTATTACCGCACGCCCACTCTATATTTTCTCCCTGGTTGGTGATAATAGGGACAATACAAATAATCTATGCAGCTTCAACCTCTCTTGGTCAACGTAATTTAAAAAAGAGAATAGCCTATTCTTCTGTATCTCACATGGGTTTCATAATTATAGGAATTGGTTCTATAACCGACATGGGACTCAACGGAGCTGTTTTACAAATACTCTCTCATGGATTTATTGGTGCTGCACTTTTTTTCTTGGTAGGAACGAGTTGTGATAGAATACGTCTTGTTTATCTCGACGAAATGGGGGGGATATCCATCCCAATGCCAAAAATATTTACCATGTTTAGTAGTTTCTCGATGGCTTCTCTTGCATTGCCAGGAATGAGTGGTTTTGTTGCAGAATTAGTAGTATTTTTTGGAATAATTACCAGTCCAAAATATCTTTTAATGCCAAAAATACTAATTACCTTTGTAATGGCAATTGGAATGATATTAACTCCTATTTATTTATTATCCATGTTACGTCAGATGTTTTATGGATACAAACTATTCAATGTTCCAAACTCCAATTTTGTGGATTCTGGACCACGAGAACTATTTGTTTCAATCTGTATCTTTTTACCCGTAATAGGGATTGGTATTTATCCTGATTTTGTTCTTTCGCTATCAGTTGACAAGGTACAAGCTATCCTATCTAATTATTTTCATAGATAGTTTTCATTAATCAGATAGAAAACAAAGTCTTAGAATTTTGAATTTGAAGATTTTTGAGCTGTACAACACAAAAAAATAAAGTGAATTAGAATTATAATAAGATATATTCCGAGTTTTTGAGAACCATTTGAATCAAGGAATCATTCAAATGGTTCTCAAAAACCTGCACAAACTTTCCGTTACGTATGGTACGACGGTCTTATGTATTCCTCATGGAATTTATTCAATTAGATGTTAATGTGAATGAACCATAACTATGTAGACCTATTCCTAATAGATTGATCCCAAAATAGCATATCCAAATTATAAGAAATCCTATGGACGCTACAAGTGACGAATTCGTACCTTGCAAACTTTGATTTGTTCTAGTATGTGAATAAATCGCGAATATGGTCCAAGTAATAAATGCCCAAGTTTCTTTGGGGTCCCAATTCCAATAAGATCCCCATGCCTCGTTAGCCCATACTGCTCCAGAAAGAATACCTATGGTTAAAAAGGTAAACCCTAAACTAATGACACGATAACTCCAATAATCCAAACGCTGAGTTAATTGATATTTGTAATAATTTCGAAATGGAACAAAAGAAGTATGTTTAAAAACATTTTTTTTTTTGTTCAAGTATTCGATTTTGTCAAAGAAAAATGACTTAATCTTAATTAAGAAAATTTTTCTTTGACAAAAAATATCGATGTTTTTACGAAATGTAATGACTAGAAAAGCGACCGATAATAACGACCCACATAAAAGAGCTGCATAGCTCAATAACATCATACTTACGTGCATCATTAACCACTGAGATTGTAGAGCAGGTACTAATCTTGACGATTGATGCATTTCACTTGAAAGACCCGATGTGGCGAAACCTTGGGTAAAAATGGCACTTGGGGCGGTTATTGCGCTTAAATCATTTTTATGATTCCATATCTTGGAAATTAGATGAATAATGGAAAAACTCCACGAAAGGAAGATTAAAGACTCGTATAAATTACTTAATGGAAAATGTCTCGAAGAAATCCAACGAGTAACTAATAATCCTGTTATAGAAAAAAAAGTAACTATCATTCCTTTTTCCGACGAATCACGCAACCCTATGATTTCGTGTACTAATAGGGTCATCAAATGAATCGTAATCACAATTGAAATGATCGAAAAAGAGAGATGAGTTAATATATGTTCTAAATTCACAAATATCATACATAAAAAAGGTCCCATTACAGAATGGAAATCGGGAATTAAATATATTATAGGATCCATTGTATCTTTTTTACAGTATGCCGCCACTCGGACTCGAACCGAGATGCTCTAGCACTGCTTCCTAAGAGCAGCGTGTCTACCGATTTCACCATAGCGGCTTACTTGAAATAATAATAGTCAATTCATGTTGAATCGTCTAGATCTAGATTCAAGGATTCAATATAGTTTAGGAAATATTAGAACTGATAAATAAGAGCTCTTTTAAATTCATCTTTGAATTTTCAATAATTTTTACTTAGGTTAGTATCATCGTAGGTTCAGTTTTAAGAATCAACTTTTACGTACTATCTGTATATTAAGTTCTCCTGGAACACTTGTAACTTGAAATATAAATTTTGTTTTCAGTCGAAACAGAAACTAAGAATTGTCCTCTTTTTATATTTTTTATTTATTTTGAATTGAATCCACGAAATCAGATAAATGAAAAACAAATTGTCAAAGAGATTTTTTTTTCTAAACGAACAAAAAAAAGAAATAGGATTTCATATGTATCACAATTCAATTACTAAATTGAAGTAATTTTTCTAACAATTTTGATACTTTTCTTAGTATCATTAAGTATTAATTAATTAATTTAAATATATAATATAAATAAAATTAATATAATATTTATGAAACCAACTTGGTCTTGAGTTAGGCATATAATAAAACAAAAGAGTTTCAGCATCCATCACAATTTTCTTTTCACAACGGAAAAATAGAATGAACAAAGATTTTTCCATTGTGAAAAGAAAATGAATAGGAAAAAAACATCTCACGAATTAATAAATAGATTCTAATAAAAACTAGAATGAAAAAAAAAAAATAATAATGATACTTAGAACCGACAGATAGAGAAATTCTTATTCTACATATCATAGCAGCTAGTTCTAACTAATATTGTATTAAGTTCAATACATCAATACATTTAGTTAAAGGGAATTATTCATATTCCAAAATTGGAAATTCTTCTAGCCATGGAAATTCCGATTATTCCAAGATTTTCTTATTTGTTTGTCGCACAAAAAAACTTTTTGAATCTCCAGTAGAAACTGACTTTGCTAAAGAAAAAGCTTTTATTGCAGCTAAATATCCTTTTTTCTTCCAAATATTTCTACGAATACGCTTTTTTGATATAGAAGTACGTTTTTTTGGAACTGCCATTCAAAAAAAAGAGTTACTAACTTTTATTGTTGTATGTGAAAGACATGTATTGCTCAAAATAGATCGTTCTTTTTAGTCATTTTCTATACTTAACTTAATTTCGTCGATAATAGTTTTTTCATAACATACAATACAAATATATTATTTATATATTTATATATTATATATTTATATATAAATATATGTATGACATGCATGTCACATATATAACAATGTCACATATTAACATACTAGGCAAAAAAATAGAGGAAAAGGGGGGGGGGAAATTCGAAAAGGAATTTTTATGACTATTAGTTTGGAATTGAATAAGCTCATATTGCCGTGTCTATAATTTAAATTCAAACTTAAACTACAATTAGTGGTTAATATGTTAAACAAGACATTCTATTACCTAAGAAGGAGAACCTCAATTTTTAGTTTTTTTTTCAGTTCTATACGAAATAAAGAGTATTAGAATATTTCTGATACTTTCTTATTGGATTGGAATCCAATCCATTAGTTCCGCAATGGGTTAGGTAATTACTACAAATAAAATCACTAGAATAACTAGGTCTTTTTTTTGAGTCGATTTATTGAGGCATACTATGATTTATATTCTACTGTTTTGGTATTATTGTTTTTACTTACTATACTATAGTATATGATATGATTACATATTGTCAGAATAGGATGATAGTATAGTCGTAGAATGATTCAAAATCTCATATTTCCCATTTTTTTATTTTATTCACTATCTTTCTTTAGTTAATTCTTTAGTTAAAGTTAATAACTAGGTAATTACTCTTATCTAGCTAGTTGGTCATATCATTTGAATTGGAACTTTTGAATATTTCCAATATCTGAGAAAAGTAAGAATAATGAAAAATCAAAATAGTTGAGTTTTTCATATCCTTTTTTGTTGATTTTTTTATTGTTCCTTTCGAAAGCGATAAGAATTGATGAATCGGAAACAATTAAATTATAAGAAAAAAAAAAATGCAAATTTGTTTTTTTTTATGGAACATACATATAAATATGCATGGATAATACCCTTTCTTCCATTTCCAGTTACTATGTTAATAGGATTTGGACTTCTGCTTATTCCGACAGCAACAAAAAATATTCGTCGTATGTGGGCTTTTCCGAGTGTTTTGATGCTAAGTATAGCTATGGTATTTTCGGCCAATCTATCTATTCAGCAAATAAATGGAAATTTTATCTATCAATATCTATGGTCTTGGACCGTCAATAATGATTTTTCTTTAGAGTTCGGACACTTGATCGATCCACTTACTTCTATTATGTCAATATTAATTACTACTGTTGGAATCATGGTTCTTATTTATAGTGACAATTATATGTCTCACGATCAAGGATATTTGAGATTTTTTGCCTATATGAGTTTTTTCAATAGTTCTATGTTAGGATTAGTTACTAGTTCCAATTTGATACAAATTTATATTTTTTGGGAACTTGTAGGAATGTGTTCCTATTTATTAATAGGTTTTTGGTTCACACGACCGAGTGCGGCAAGTGCTTGCCAAAAAGCTTTTGTAACCAATCGTATAGGGGATTTTGGTTTATTATTAGGAATTTTAGGACTTTATTGGATAACTGGTAGTTTAGAATTTCGGGATTTGTTCGAAATAGTTAATAATTTGGTTCGTCATAATGGAGTAAATTCCTTATTTGCTACTCTGTGTGCTTCTTTTTTATTCGTTGGTGCAGTTGCTAAATCCGCACAATTCCCCCTTCACATATGGTTACCTGATGCTATGGAAGGACCCACTCCCATTTCTGCTCTTATACATGCTGCTACTATGGTAGCAGCGGGAATTTTTCTTGTAGCTCGGCTTCTTCCTCTTTTCATAGTTATACCGTCCATAATGAATATCATTTCTTCAATAGGCGTAATAACAGTACTATTAGGAGCTACTTTGGCTCTTGCTCAAAGAGACATTAAAAGAAGTTTAGCTTACTCGACAATGTCTCAATTGGGTTATATTATGTTAGCTCTGGGTATAGGTTCTTATCGAGCCGCTTTATTCCATTTGATCACTCATGCCTATTCGAAAGCTTTATTGTTTTTGGGATCCGGATCAATTATTCATTCAATGGAACCCATTGTTGGATATTCACCAGATAAAAGTCAAAATATGGTTCTTATGGGCGGTTTAACGAAATATGTTCCAATTACAAGAATTACCTTTTTATTAGGTACACTCTCCCTTTGTGGTATTCCGCCTCTTGCTTGTTTTTGGTCCAAAGATGAAATTCTTAATGATAGTTGGTTGTATTCACCAACTTTCGCAATAATAGCTTCCTTTACAGCGGGATTAACCGCATTTTATATGTTTCGGATGTATTTACTTACCTTTGATGGACATTTGCGCATTCATTTTCAAAATTACAGTAGCACTAAAAATAGTTCTTTCTATTCAATATCTTTATGGGGAAAAAAAGTGCCAAAAGCAGTCAATAGAAATTTACTTTTATCAACAATGAATAATAAGGTCTCCTTTTTTTTAAAGGATACATATCAAATTGATGATAATGGAAGAAATGGAATACGATACTTTAGTACTCACTTTAGAAATAAATATATTTACACCTATCCTCATGAGTCGGACAATACTATGTTATTTCCTCTGCTTGTATTGGTACTATTTACTTTATTCGTTGGATTAATCGGAATTCATTTTGATCAAGGAGTAATAGATTTTGATCTATTATCGAAATGGTTAACTCCGTCCACAAACTTTTTCCATCCAAATTTGAATGGTTCCCCAGATTGGTATGATTTTTTAAAAAATGTAGTTTTTTCGGTCAGTATAGCTCTTTTTGGATTATTTATAGCATCTATTTTATATGGATCTGTTTATTCATCTCTACCGAATTTGGACTTAGTCAATTTGTTTGTAAAGGGGGGCCCCAAGAGAATTCTCTTGGACCAAGTAGAAAATGTGATATACAATTGGTCATATAATCGTGGTTACATAGATATTTTTTCTACTAGGATTTTTACTGTAGATATAAGAGGATTAGCTGAACAAATTCAGTTTTTTGATAGACATATAATTGATGGAATTACAAACGGGGTCGGCGTTACCAGTTTCTTTATAGGGGAAGGGGTTAAATATATGGGAGGCGGACGAGTCTCTTCTTATCTATTCTTGTATTTATCTTATGTATCAATCTTTTTATTAATTTTTTTATTTTATAAATTTTAAATTGTAGTCTGGGCTATCTTTGTCTTCTTCGTAAGTTGTTTCTACATCGTTTTCTTCTTTTCTTTCTCCCCTTTCTTCCGTTTCTGAGGTTTCTTTCAGTTTCTTAGTGACAATAGGCGACGGCATTCTGCCTAAATAGTAGACACAGGTGATAAATAAGAGAATACTAAAGATTCGAGCCATAGAATTTCTCAATTCTGACACAAGGTACTTATTATTAGATCGAATCGAATGATTTTGCCGTATCCAGAATAATACCAAGCCAACCCATTTCATGAATAAAATGTGACCAATTAACCAACCAACAAAACTACTTGTTACAAATAACATCTTGTTGTTGCATCGAAACATATAAATGTTGACTAATCTGGCTAACGTTGAACTTGGTAAAATGAAATGGTTGAATAATTGAAAAATTAGATTATTTAGGAATACACATTGAATGCTGAGATTACGCATTGAATTTCTGGTAGTAGATCCATAATAAAAAAAGTTTTTGTGATTGTTCCAGAAGAAATGAAACAAAAGATACGGTAGAACTAGGACAGTTATTGTATGAGGTCTACCCAATGCTAGATGCAGAGGCGCATAATAGATCGATATGAACATCATGAGCTGCCCCGTAATAAAACCAGTTGTTGCTGATACCTCCTTCTCGGTTCCTTCTTCCATAACCCGAGCTCGGAGAAGGAAGAGATAAGAGGGCCCTATGGAGAATGTGGTCAGAAATCCATAATAGAGTCCGACCACAACGACCGAATTTATTATCTTCATGCATAAGGATAATAGATTACCTAGTAGAAAAGATTTCAAAATCATCACAAACCTCCCTTTTTTCTTTTCTATTTCAATTTCTCGATTATTATATGATGATTTGTTAACTTTCCATATATAGAAAGAGATAGACTATAAATGACATCTCTTATGTCAATGACACCAAAGGGATATT